AACACGAAAACTTTGTTATAAATGATTCCTTTTCCTTATCGGGATCGGAACTAAGAGAAATGGTTGGGACAACAAACATCCATCTTGTTCGTACTTTGGATACCCATATAACCATCGAAGATTGTTGAAGTGACTAATTCCTGGAAATTTAGGAGCGTTGAGAACAAAGAAATTGTTGGAGTTTACTTTTTTATCTAGTACGAACACGCTTGATGTTAAGAAAAGATCTTTTGCAAGAGGGTTGGCTAGAGATTTCTTGTAAAAACATTAGCCCCGCTCAGTTCATAATGACAATATTTCGACCTTTTTTTAATTCCATGGATTATTCTCATTATGCACATAAAGGAGGAGCCGTATGAGGTGAAAATCTCACGTACGGTTTTGGAACGGAGAATTCTTTGAATCGAATGACGACCGTAACGGATGTCGGCTCAATCCGAAGGAAATTATGCGGAAGCCTTACAGAATTATTATGAAGCTATGCGACTAGAAATTGATCCCTATGATCGAAGTTATATACTCTATAACATAGGCCTTATCCACACAAGTAACGGAGAACATACAAAAGCTTTAGAATATTATTTTCGAGCACTAGAACGAAACCCGTTCTTACCACAAGCTTTTAATAATATGGCTGTGATCTGTCATTACGTGCGACTATCTCCACTATAGAAATAAAAAAAGGAAAGAAAGAGCAAATACGCTAGTAAATAAATACGCTAGTAAATAAAATACTAGAAAAAAAAATAGGCTTTCTACATATTGCATCGTCTAAAAAACGATTTTTATCAGCTGTAACAAAAAAAGAAACTTCATAGAAGTCGAAATATGAAGAAATATATATGCTTAGATACTTTATTCTATGGATAAAGGATCTAATTGATAGAGGAAGCACCGTAAAGATCAATTAGCGAGGTTTTGGGCCGATACAATAAATAAGAACTGCTTATTTATGTCATGATATGAGATAAAAATTAGGAATCAACTTATGTAATAGAGCCGATCCCCTAAGTTATTGAGCAGCGGTGTAGCATCAGATCCCAAAGACAGTAAGTCTTTTTTATGAGGAAGAAGTCTTTTTCAAGGATTCTATATAAATTTCTATATGATATGAAACCGAGATAGTTACCTTTCAGAAAAATCTAACGGACGATAGTCCCGAAACGCCTATGCTTTATTTTTCTGAAGGTGGGAGAAAAGATAAAACTTATTATTAATTTAATCCAAATTAAAGTTTGAAACTCATGTAATTAACCTCTTTTGGTTAACCCGAGACAAATCGATAGATCTATGAGAAATCTCATTCAATTGGATATATGGTAGGGTAAAAAAATGGGACACCAAAAGAATTGACTGCCGAGCCGTATGAGGTAGGAAACTCTCAAGTACGGTTCTAAGGGAAGGAATTGACCCGCCTATTCCGACCGGGGAGAACAGGCCATTCGACAGGGGGATTCTGAAATAGCGGAGGCTTGGTTCGATCAAGCCGCTGAGTATTGGAAACAGGCTATAGCGCTTACTCCTGGTAATTATATTGAAGCGCAGAATTGGTTAAAGATCACGAGGCGTTTCGAATAAGAACAAGAGCTCTCTGTTTATTTATTATTTTAGGATTAGAAATTCGAATTAGAAATTAGAAAATTCTATTACTATTAAATTCTATAAATTCTATTCTTATTCTATTAAATCCATTTAATTAAATAAATTACCTTACCATTTAAATTATTAAATTCGATTTTCTATTCAATTTGAATATTTAAATATTTTAAAATATTAATTTAATTGTAATTGTTAATTTAATTGTGTAATTGTTTGTTTTTGTTGGACCCATCGGTCAAATAAAACGGATCATTTCTCTCTCTGGGAAAAACCAATCAAAGAATTTCATTATATCCTTTCTAAAATCGTTCTATTTTGTCTGATATTTCGTAAGGATAAGTAATACACGGATATAGCAAAATAAAATATATATATATATTTTATTTTCTGCTTCTACTAAAACTAATAAAAACCCCTCGAATGACTAAATATCGATACTGGAGTATCCCTTAGTAATGAATGCTCACGTGATTTGGGATAGAGTAATATTGTTTGTTCTACCTATGTAAGACAAAAAAAACTCCATCTCGGAACTTCTAATTAAGATATGAATACAATACACTGGTTGCACAAAAAAATTGTTTTTGCACCAATGTAAGTAAAGTCCGAAAAAGGTTTTATAAGATTAAAAAGGTCCGTTGAGCGCCTCATGGATATGTCATAATAGATCCGAACACTTGCCCCGGATCGACTTCCAGATCATAATTGCTCTAGTGAATAACTAAAGAAAAAATAGATAGATAAAAAATAGATAGATAGATGAGAGATAGAAGAGAAAGAAACTAATTATAAGCGTCTCTCATAGGTTCACTAATTACTTGACTGTTGGCGGGTCTCTTTGTATGTGTTGTCCGGAAAGAGGAGGACTCAATGATTATTCGTTCGCCGGAACCAGAAGTAA